CGAATTGAAAATTGATATTTCTAATTCAAAAGAAAAAAAAGCTCTATCATATATAATGAACTGCTACTCCAGGTTCTCACAAAAGAGAATCGTTTCTTTCAATATTCACTCATTGTTCGTTAATAACCCTAGTGATTGTATCTAGTATGCGTATTCTGATAGGAAATAAAATATTCAATTGATTTTTCATCGAATGACTATTCATCTACTGTACTTTCATGGAAATAGAGGCAAGAAAGCTCTATGGAAAAATCATGGTTCAATTTGATCTTGTCTAAGGGGGAATTAGAATACAGATGTGGGCTAAGTAAATCAATGGATAGCCGCCTTGGTCCTGTTGAAAATACTACTGTAAACGAAGACCCGACTAGAAATGATACGGATAAAAACATTCATGATTGTAGTGACAGCTCTAGTTATTACAGTAAAGTTGATCATTTAGTTGACGTCAAAGACATTCGGAATTTCATTTCTGATGACACCTTTTTAATTAGGGATAGTAATCAGGACCGTTATTCCATATATTTTGATAGTGAAAATCAAATTTTTGAGCTTAACAATGATCATTCTTTTTTGAGTGAACTAGAAAGTTTTTTTTATAGTTATCATAATTCTAGTTATATGAATAATGGATCGAAAAATGATGAGCCCCACTATCATTTTAACTTGTATGATAATGATACTAACTATGGTTGGAATAATCACATTAATAGTTGTATTGACTCTTATCTTCGTTCTCAAATCTGTATTGATAGTTCCATTTTAAGTGGTAGTGACAATTCCAATGATAATTATATTTATAATTACATTTGCGGCGAAGGTGGAAATAGTAGTGAAGGCAAGAATTTCGATATAATAACTCGTGAAAATGGTAATGATTTAACTCTAAAAGAAAGTTCTAATGATCTCGATCTATACAAAGATTTGTGGGTTCAATGCGAATGCGAAAATTGTTATGGAGTAAATTATAAGAAATCGCTTAATTCAAAAATGAATATTTGTGAACAATGTGGATATCATTTGAAAATGAGGAGTTCAGATAGAATCGAACTTTCGATTGATCCAGGCACTTGGGGTCCTATGGATGAAGACATGATCTCTCTGGATCCCATTGAATTTCAGTCTGAAGAAGAGCTTTATAAAGATCGTATTGATTTTTATCAAAGAAAGACAGGATTAACTGAGGCTATTCAAACAGGCACGGGTCAACTAAACGGTATTCCTATAGCAATCGGGGTTATGGATTTTCAGTTTATGGGGGGGAGTATGGGATCCGTAGTAGGCGAGAAAATCACCCGTTTGATCGAATATGCTACCAATAATTTTTTACCTCTTATTCTAGTGTGTGCTTCCGGAGGAGCACGCATGCAAGAAGGAAGTTTGAGCTTGATGCAAATGGCTAAAATATCTTCCGCTTTATATGATTATCAATCAAATAAAAAGTTATTTTATGTATCAATTCTTACATCTCCTACTACTGGTGGAGTGACCGCGAGTTTTGGTATGTTGGGGGATATCATTATTGCTGAACCCAATGCCTATATTGCATTTGCGGGTAAAAGAGTAATTGAGCAAACATTGAATAAAACAATACCGGAAGGTTCACAGGCGGCTGAATATTTATTCCATAAGGGTTTATTTGATCCAATCGTACCACGTAATCCTTTAAAAGGTGTTCTGAGTGAGTTAGTTCAGCTCCACGGTTTTTTTCCTTTGAATCAAAATTCAATCAAGTAGAGTCTTAAGTGAAATTTTTTTATTTGTAGTGAAAAGGTAGTTAGTTAGTTTATCAGAATCAAAGTCAAAGCCCGCGTAATGGGCTTTGACTTTGTGACAAAAAAGGAATTGTCGAAAAACAAATTATGTGGATAATTATTATTATCATTATCCGATATTACTAATGAGGAAACCTCTAGCAACAAGATAAAAAGCGAATTTTTCCTTTTTGAAATGAAATTCGAATTTGGAGAGACAAATAAAACGAATTTTATGTTCCTCTATCGCGTATGTATATAATTTAAATAGAGAAAAAATAGAATAGAAATATAGAGTTTTGCATCTTTCTATATCTCCCGAAAATTCTATTTTTACTAATAATCCCTGTTCTTGGATCGGATTGTAACGAATCGAATCTTTCGACAATTTGTAATAAACTCTTTCTTTATTAAATTCAAAAATTCAAATTATAAGACAAGAACAATAGAATAATAAGAAAAGTAAGAATAAAGTAAGATAATAAAGAAAGTGGATTATCTTATCATATACACCTATTTTATTTGATTTATAAAGATGGGCAAGTCCTTTTATTTAATTCTACATTCCTTGCACTTATTAGATATCTATTAGATATATAGACTCGCTTAGATATACTTAGTATTTAGATATAATTAGTATAATATACGAATTATAATATAATCGTTATAAGATATATTTATAACTAAACAATATAACAATAACAGGTACAAATATTAAATTGAGGTACCCATTTTATGACAACTTTCAGCAGTTTTCCCTCTATTTTTGTGCCTTTAGTGGGCCTAGTATTTCCGGCAATTGCAATGGCTTCTTTATCTTTGTATGTTCAAAAAACTAAGATTTTTTAGATTCGATGGGGCCAAGACCAAATCTTATCTATTTTTTTTCAAGACTTAGATGTCATGGATACCTATTTAGTAGAATATTGTATAACATCCGGCTTACCCGAACCAAACATAAATGAAAAAGCCCCTCTTATGCATACGTAAACATGGTATAGGGTTAAATGAATTATAGCAAGTGGATCGGTACCGAACGGATGTATGAAATTAAAGTCTATATATCTAGTAGATCCGTATAGGCGATCATATAAAGGGGATGATTTTAGATCGAAGCAATTTGATGAATTCCTTCTAAAAGTTCATATCAAAATAGTACTAGTTGATGAGAGTTACTTCGGAAACAAAAAAAGTAAAGTCGAATTTTTTTGGTTATTCTCTCAATTCGAATAAAATGCAACTGGATCTAGTATGTATGAGTTGGCGATCAGAATCTATATGGATAGAATTTATAGTGGGATCTCGAAAAACAAGCAATTTCTGCTGGGCCTTTATCCTTTTTTTTGGTTCATTAGGGTTTTTATTAGTTGGAACTTCTAGTTATCTTGGTAGGAATTTGATATCTTTATTTCCGTCTCAGCAAATAGTTTTTTTTCCACAAGGAATCGTGATGTCTTTCTATGGGATCGCAGGCCTCTTTATTAGTTCCTATTTGTGGTGCACGATTTTTTGGAATGTAGGCAGTGGTTATGATCGATTCGATAGAAAGGAGGGAATAGTATGTATTTTTCGTTGGGGTTTTCCTGGAAAAAATCGTCGCATCTTTCTACGATTCCTTATGAAAGATATTCAGTCCATCAGAATAGAAGTTAAAGAGGGTATTTATGCTCGTCGTGTCCTTTATATGGAAATCAGAGGCCAGGGGGCCGTTCCCTTGACTCGTACTGATGAGAATTTGACTCCGCGCGAAATTGAACAAAAAGCTGCTGAATTGGCCTATTTTTTGCGTGTACCGATTGAAGTCTTTTGAAATGAATTGCAGAATAAAAGCTTTCTCGCCGGGAGGAAAAAGCTCAATCCAAGAATCCTCTTTTTTCTATAGCAGAACTAAACTGAAGTTTCTTCAGAATGCCCATTCAAACCAAAGCGGACGTATACGGAAGAGTCATAACATAAAAAAACAGTTTTTTTTGTCCACAAAAATAGTTTTTTATGCGTCTGTAAATGGAAAACCGCTCAACTTAATTCAGTAACAAAATAAGCAAGAAATCGAAATACTTGATTCATCTCATATATCAAAGTATTTCGAAATAAAGACTTTCGCTTTTTATTTTCAATATTTGGAGTTGATACGTTAGATACAGATAGATCATATCTTGTAAATTTTCTCCACTTTTCTTTTCTCAATCGGCCCCTCCCCTTTTATCCTTTCTTTTGTGCTCCTTAAGAACTAAAGAACTAAACAAGTGGATTTGTTTCTTATAACATAATGATAAACGTAATGATAACTTTTCTGTCTTTTTTTGTCACTCATTTTTGATCAGCATAATATTTTTCCTAATTTCTTTTTTCAATTAGTGCTGGACTCTAGACTATATATAGTTTAGATAACCCGCGAAAATTTTCGACATATTTGATTGCGATCTTGATATAGACAAGGCGCTCCTTCGTCTCAAAATCTGAATAGAACAATCTTTATTATTTCAAGCGGTTCTTTCGGGCAGTTATCAAAAGAGGGCAATTGCTTCGAATTTGATCAATTGAGATATCTGGAAACAATAACAATATCACAATAATATATATTTCATTCGAATTTAAAGTGGATTCTTATTTTCTATATTCTGTATTCTTTTTAGATTCAATTAGATTCAAGGGCTAAGCACTGAATCAAAAAAAAACAGAGAATAGATTCATGGTCCCCTACTTTATAATAATAATATAATGAAAGGCATGCTTGATAGAAACATTAGATCACATAAAGTCAACGAATGAGGTGGGTTCATTAACAACTCACAGATGAAAAAATGGCAAAAAAGAAAGCATTCACTCCCCTTCTATATCTTGCATCTATAGTATTTTTGCCCTGGTGGATCTCTCTCTCATTTAATAAAAGTCTGAAATCTTGGATTACTAATTGGTGGGATACTAGGCAATCCGAAACTTTTTTGAATGATATTCAAGAAAAGAGTATTCTAGAACAATTCATAGAAGTAGAGGAACTCTTCCTGTTGGACGAAATGATAAAAGAATACCCGGAAACACATCTACAAAAGCTTCGTATAGGAATCCAAAAAGAAACGATCCAATTGATCAAGCTGCACAATGAGGATCATATCCATACGATTTTGCACTTCTCGACCAATCTAATCTGTTTCATTATTCTAAGTGGTTATTCTATTTTGGGGAATGAAGAACTTCTTATTCTTAACTCTTGGGTTCAAGAATTCCTATCTAATTTAAGCGACACAATAAAAGCTTTTTCTATTCTTTTATTAACAGATTTATGTATAGGATTTCATTCGCCCCACGGTTGGGAACTAATGATTGGCTCTATCTACAAAGATTTTGGATTTGCTCATAATGATCAAATTATATCTGGTCTTGTTTCTACCTTTCCAGTCATTCTAGATACAATTTTTAAATATTGGATCTTTCGTTATTTAAATCGTGTATCTCCGTCACTTGTAGTTATTTATCATTCAATGAATGACTGAAAAATGATTCACGGATTCAATTATAATCTTTCTTACTTTCGAGATAAGCAAAGCATGCAAAGTCGTACTTACTTTACTCTTTCTACCCATCAGGAGAATACAATTTCTTCTCTCTTTCAGTCATTTTTTTTTAAGTTTTCAGTAAAAGTAAATAGCAGAATCGTGGCTAGGGAACTATACTAGTGACCTACCTAATTTTATTGTAGAAATTTTCGGGATCAATGATTGGACCATGCAAACTAGAAATACTTTTTCTTGGATAAAGGAGGAGATTACTCGATCCATTTCCGTATCGCTCATGATCTATATAATAACCGGGGCTTCCATTTCAAATGCATATCCCATTTTTGCGCAGCAGGGGTATGAAAATCCACGAGAAGCAACTGGGCGTATTGTATGTGCCAATTGCCATTTAGCGAATAAACCCGTGGATATTGAGGTTCCACAAGCGGTACTTCCTGATACTGTATTTGAAGCGGTTGTTAGAATTCCTTATGATATGCAACTGAAACAAGTTCTTGCTAATGGTAAGAAAGGGGCTTTGAATGTGGGTGCTGTTCTTATTTTACCAGAGGGGTTTGAGTTAGCCCCGCCTGATCGTATTTCGCCCGAGATGAAAGAAAAGATAGGCAATCTGTCTTTTCAGAACTACCGCCCCACTAAGAAAAATATTCTTGTGATAGGTCCTGTTCCTGGTAAAAAATATAGTGAAATCACCTTTCCTATTCTTTCCCCAGACCCTGCTAGTAATAAGGATGTTCATTTCTTAAAATATCCCATATACGTAGGCGGAAACAGGGGAAGGGGCCAGATTTATCCCGACGGGAACAAAAGTAACAATACTGTTTATAATGCTACGGCAACAGGTATAGTAAGCAAAATCATACGAAAAGAAAAAGGGGGGTACGAAATAACCATAACGGATGCCTTGGATGGACATCAAGTGGTTGATATTATCCCCCCAGGACCAGAACTTCTTGTTTCAGAGGGTGAATCTATCAAACTCGATCAACCATTAACAATTAATCCTAATGTGGGTGGATTTGGTCAGGGGGATGCAGAAATAGTACTTCAAGACCCACTACGGGTCCAAGGTCTTTTGTTCTTCTTGGCATCTATTGTTTTTGCACAAATCTTTTTGGTTCTTAAAAAGAAACAGTTTGAGAAGGTTCAAGTGTCCGAAATGAATTTCTAGATCTGTGGATTTATCAACATCAAATTTGTAAAAAAGAACAAATTCTTCCTGGCAATTAGGTTAGGTATAATGAAAAAAGGATGAAAAGTCTTTTGCTTGTTTCTATTCTTTCTCTAGGAATTGCTTTTACCGCATTCAAAACAAAATATGTATATTGTGAAGAAGACTATTTGTCTTTACCTCTTTTTTTTTCTTTTTTCAATCTAAATTGGACTAAATTGGGGGGGTGTAATTATATTCCTATTGTCAGTGTCAGATTTAAATGTTACAGAATAGGTTTTGTTTTCTAAATTCAATTTGAGTAGATACTAAACATAAGATAAGTAAGTGGAGAATAGAAAGGAAGGATAAATGAGGGGAACAAATAATTACAGGGAGTATTCTTCGTCTTTCTAGCCTTCGACACAAGAAAAGGAATTTTACACACCCTTTTCTTGTGTCGAAATAATAACAATTCCGGGACCCGTTCGTCAAAGATTTATATTCTTAGTTTCGATTTTTCCAGATTTTTCAGAACCCTTTATTTTTTCGATTTACTTATAATAGAATAAGTAATAAGGATAATATAATAAGTATAAAATAAGTCGAAATAAGTATAATATACTAAGTAATGGACAACCAAAAAAAAGAGAAGGAATCCTTACCGATTTTTTTTGATAAAATAGAATCAAGGCGATAAACTTATAAAATAATTTCAAACTTTGATGAAATACTAAAATAAATCGAGTAAGGTTAGACTAGTCTAGAAAAGGTTTGATTGATATCTGGTCGACAGAAAAAAAAATAAATATTAAATATATATTGTATTGTGTCATCTAATTGAGTGATTCCTTTTTTTCTTCTAACCTTGAAAGTATCGATAGATACTATCGAAGAGCAGATGCTATGAATCAATTAATTGAAATTGAGTTCATTTTTCAAAAAAATCATCAGAAAAAGTGATCTATTTGTTGTCATTTATACGACCAAAATATTATGATCATGATCATTAAGAATTCAACGGGACCCTTCCTCGCGAATCAGACAAAGAAAGAGGAGGCGGGCCCCGTTGAGTTCT